TATTCTGAAAGAGTTCGAAAATAAAAAAAAGATTATTTTTTCCTTAATTTTACAAAAAGCAACTTTGGGATTGCTGAAACACAGACAAACCAAATAATATTAATAATAATAATAAATATATAAAGTATATAAAGCAACGGAACCATCATAGTATTTTTGAACTCCTACGAAAGGAAGGGTGGTAATTTGATCATTTACCGATCTGGGTCTGATAGATCCTATTTTTTTCTTTGATGGAAGGTAAAGGTCAATTTTATTATAGAGCCGTATGCAATGCATAAAAGATGCCCGTACGGTTGTGGTTGTTCAATTCTATCTTTTTTTTTTTCTTTTTATTCTTTATCTTTCTTTTCTATTCATCATGCAAAATAGAGGAACCCCTCTTTTGTTATACCATCAGGGTAATGATTCATCAACCTGCTAGTTCTTTTTATGAGGCACAAACGGGAGAATTTATCCTGGAAGCGGAAGAGCTGCTAAAACTGCGTGAAACCCTCACAAGGGTTTATGTACAAAGAACGGACAAACCCTTATGGGTTGTCTCGGAAGACATGGAAAGAGATGTTTTTATGTCAGCAACAGAAGCCCAAGCTTATGGAATTGTTGATGTTGTAGCGGTGGTTGAGTGAAAAGCCCGGATTTTTTTCGCGCAAATTCTCGATTTCCTATTTTATATTTTTGCTGAATTTACTATAAAATTAAATAGAAGTAATTAAAAATCATCAGGTTAGGATCGATCTAAACCAGCCCATTATTTATATGATATGATTCAACATGCCAACTATTAAACAACTTATTAGAAATACAAGACAGCCAATCAGAAATGTCACAAAATCCCCCGCGCTTCGGGGATGCCCTCAGCGTCGAGGAACATGTACTAGGGTGTATGTGCGACTCGTTCAGATCATGAGCTGGGATAAAAGAAAGAAAACCTTTTATAGTATCAATGATCAGTACCGGGGAATAGGATAGAATAGAAAAAGAAGTCCGTTCAATTCAGTATAAAAAAAAGAATCTATCCATTCTATTGTGTATGAAATTTATGGTTTCCATTGGTGCAAATCCAATCACCTCAATTTAAGATGAGAAGCAATTCTCCATTGGTAGCAAATGGTTATCCATTAAGCGGAGAAAATCCTACTTAAAAATAAAAACATAAAACTTAGGCCCCTCTTGCAAGAACGGACTAACAGGGTTAGCTACCCAGCCAACTTTCATAATTAAATACCGTTACTGTGTAAGTAGATCTAATCGTGAAAGACCTATTACTGGATAATTCATGGGTAGAGCCAAAGAATGTGAACTATACAAGTTACCAATAACATTGATTAAATGAAGTAAAGGCTCCGGTGTATAGAGAAAACCTCACCGTTTAAGAAGTAACCATATAAACGAAGGAAGCCACTATTTCTTTATCCATTTATATTTTTTATTTATTATATTTTGATACCTAGTAAAATTAAATTTCTTATTTCGAAGTGAAATGTCTAGAAAAGAAAAATAGCGGTCGGGAAGGTTATAGTAGCCAAAGTCATTGGAATTTTTAGTTTATACATTGGAAAAAAGCTTTGTTATTAATAGACTAGGAAAGGGAAAAAGAATAACTGAAAGAAAGGAAATCTATTAGTTATTCGTCAAAGTTTCATTTATTCAATGACCAGAATTAGACGGGGAAATATAGCTCGGAGACGTAGAACAAAAATTCGTTTATTTGCATCAAGCTTTCGAGGGGCTCATTCAAGACTTACTCGAACAATTACTCAACAGAAAATAAGAGCTTTGGTTTCGTCGCATCGGGATAGGGATAAGCAAAAGATAAATTTTCGCCGTTTGTGGATCACTCGAATAAACGCAGTAATTCGTGAAATAGGGGTATCCTATAGTTATAGTAGATTAATACACGACCTATATAAGAAACAGGTGCTTCTTAATCGTAAAATACTTGCACAAATAGCTATATCAAATAAAAATTGTCTTTATATGATTTCCAATGAGATCATAAAAGAAGTAGATTGGAAAGAATACACCGGAATAATTTAAACGGAGTTCCCCGGAGAATGAACTCCGGGAGGGTAAAGTAAAAATAAATATGATAAAAAAATAGTAAAACTGAATGAACACACTCAAAAAAAATTTTTATTCTTGCCCTATTCTTTTTTTTCTTACGACATGATAATTCAATCTATATTTTTCATATTTTTCGAACAAAACATCAATCTGCGTTTGAGTTCGGATTTTACTTTTTTTTAGTCAAGTGAAGAAAGAGTAAGCCTATTTATTTCTGGCTCGAAGACCCGCAGTTCTGGTGGTCGACTCGGTTCTTTCAAACTGTTTCTCATTATTAAGAAAAGGTAACAAAGATAAAATACGAGCTTGTTTTATAGCAATAGTAATTAATCGTTGTTGTTTCAAGGTCAATCTATTCACCCGTCTAGATAATATTTTTCCTTGTTCGCTAATAAATCGACTAATTAAACTCATGTTTCTATAATCAATTCGATCCCCCGATTGAATCGGGGGCAAACGCCTACGAAAAGATCGCTTGGATTTAAGAAAAGGCCGCTTGGATTTATCCATGGTTTGTTTAGTTTATTCCTTATCCAGAAAATCCTATTTCGGTCGGATCTAAAATGAATTAGAATAAATAGGATTTGGTTTGTTTATATTTAATTATGTTATATATAGAATATTTAACTATGTTCTATATAGAATGTCATTTTTACCCTTCCTTGGAAGGGTTACATACATGTGCTCGATTCGATCTATTTCTTTATCTCCCCATGAATCATATGTTTGTAACAAAATGGACAGAATTTTCTCAATTCCAATCGATTAGGCGTGTTGTGACGATTCTTTTCAGTAATATATCTGGAAATACCCGTTGATACCTTATTAACACCGTTTCGAACACAACCGGTACATTCCAAAATAACCGCTATTCGGACATCTTTTCCCTTGGCCATGAACCCCCTTTGGATTTTTGATTTACTCAACTCTTCTATTTTCGATCCGAAACGAAGAAGAAGGAAGGAAGGATAAATAGAAGTTATTAACTTGAAATCCAATTATGAAAACTTTCGCTGCAATCAATATACTAAAAAAATTTCTAAACTTTATTTCAAATTAAAATCACAGTATTTCATTTACATTTAAGTACCTTGTATAAGAGTCTTGTCCTAGATCTAGGCCCCACCCTGTTTATTATACCTCCATCCCTAGTTAATTTTTGAATTGAATAATTTATTTAATTCAAACTTGAACCCAAGTCTCGAAGCTGTTGAATACACCTTTTCTTTTTTTCTCTTTCCTCCCTCTTATTCTAAAAGGAAAAAGGGAAAAAAGAGAAAAAGGGGGCAAAGGATTAGTCACAAATATTTAATTGTATCTCGAATCTCCGTTATTTGGTACCGTATCAATAACTAGAATCAAAAAAGGGGGAATGTCAATGCATCTGGGAAAAAACGATTAATCTCTATCAATAGACCTGCTAAAGACCCGAACCATAGAGTACTTAATACCGGTGCCACGGAAAGATATGTTTTTAGATCTCGCATTGAAAAATCTCCTTCCTTCTTTTATTGGAATCTAAAATGGTAATACATAAATGATCAGATGCATATGCAGTTAAGAACCTTGTACACGGAATCCCTAATTCAAATTAGAAATGTACAACTATCCAGTAAATAAAATTTTTTCTTAAAACATAAAAAAACGTTCCTCTCTTCCCGAGCATTCCCGAAAACTACTCATTTATTTTTACGACAGGTTCCGTTCCGTATTTCATACGTATATAAGACTTTTCTTTTACTATTATTATATGTTAAATGGGACCAAAAATACGAAATGCCCATATAAATTGTATATATCAATGGAGGAAATAACGATGTGGAAAACAAAACAGGAATTCTATAGAATGACACTGTAGACCAATTGGAGGGATGTAGCGCAGCTTGGTAGCGCGTTTGTTTTGGGTACAAAATGTCACAGGTTCAAATCCTGTCATCCCTACCTATTACTTCTTCGTTGAGCAGTAACGAGGGATTAATTAAGATCGATTCCAATATCCAATATTATATATATAATATAATCGTTCATTATCATTAAACTGGGGTTAAAAAAAGTGTCTTTACAGTCTTCTCTTTTCTGATAAGAAAGCGCTCTTAGTTCAGTTCGGTAGAACGCGGGTCTCCAAAACCCGATGTCGTAGGTTCAAATCCTACAGAGCGTGATTTCGTCCTTATTTTTCTTAGATCAAATTAGACTGAAAGAGCTTCACTAACTTGAACCGCAATCTGAATTTGACCTCCTTTGTATTAAAGAAAGTAGGAGGTCAATCAAAAAAATAAAAAAAAAAGCGATAGTAATTAATCAAAGGTCCGATTGATCACCACGCCTATATTGTAAATATGCAGTTACGAATAATCCAGCCAAAGTAACAGGAATTAGACCTAACACGATTCCAAATAGAAAAACTTCAATCATTGCAATTTATTTGAAAGGAGAAAAAGGAGGTAATATCTATACCTAAATATTAATCTGAATTACCATGAATCTCAATGACCAAGAATTTGCAATTTATACGGAATCCTATCGAAAGATTTATTTTTATGAATTGTGCATTTCAAATACAAATTTCAGATAAGTCGTATCTTGCTCAGACCAATAAATAGAGCTGAGGTTACCGTTAAAGCCGCTAGTAGAAAACCAAAATAACTAGTTATAGTAGGCATGAAGGAGCTAAATTAAATATGTTCTTTTTGTACATATATGTTTCTAAAAAAGCACTTACCTAAGTTTCCTTTTAAAAAAAAAAAATAGGGGGTAATCAAAATTTTTGATTAATCTATCATTATAGACGGTACTAACAAAGATAAAGTGACAGGCGTATAAAAACAAATTGATTCATCATTTACCACATCTACCCATCCCGCGATTCCAATCAACCGATTCATTGAGCAACTCTTGGGGGAAAACTTATATAAACTAATAAAAAGAACTGG